AAGGAATGGTTGGATAATTGGTTTATATAAATCGTTCTTGGATAAAACCATAGCGAAAAATGACATTGCCAAAAAGTGACAAGGTAAAATTTCCATTTATTCATGAAAAGAGATGTCCCTTTTGAAGCCAGAATGGATCTTCTTTGATACCTAATATAATGCATGAAAGGTTCCTTGACCAACCATAGGTTCGCCCGAAAATCTTTAATCTTAACAAAGACGTTCACAAGACGTTCTAGTTTTACATAGAAATAGATTCGTTCAATAAGAACTCCAGAAGATGTTGATCGTAAATGAAAAGATTGGTTACGTAGAAAGACGAAAATGGATTCGTATTCACATACATGAGAATTATATAAGAATAAGAATAATTTTTGATTTCTTTTTGAAAAAGAGGAGCTGGCTTTCTTTGGAATAATAAGACTATTCCAATTACAATATTCGTTGAGAAAGACTCGTAATAAATGCAAAGAAGAAGCATCTTTTACCCAATAGCGAAGGGTTTGAACCAAGATTTCCACATGGATGGGGTGAGGTATTATTATATCTAACACAAAATTTAAATGTGAAAAATTGTCCTCGAAAAAGGGAAATATTGAATGAATTGATCGTAAATTCTGAGATTTTCCTATCTTGTTCGTTTTACCTTCTAGACAAGATAGAAATTGGAAAGAAAATGGAATTTCAAAAATAAAAGCAAACCCCTCTGATATGATTTGAGAATACAAATTCTTGTTGCACGCCCCAAATTTATTTTGGTTAGAATCATTAGAAGAAATAAGAAAATGATTCTGTTGATACATTCGAGTAATTAACCGTTTCACAATCAGTAAACTTGATTTATTTTCATAACCCGGATTTTCCGACAAAATTGATCTACTTAAAGCACGATTATGAGCAAATGCATAAATATACTCCTGAAAGATAAGTGGATATAGGAAGTCGTGTTGTTGAGATCTCTCTAGCTGTAAATATCTTTGGATTTGCTCCACTTGAAATTCGATTTGAATCAAAGGTAGAAGATTTGAAGGGTTATCAAATGATACATAGTGCGATACAGTCAAAACAAGGTATGCTAGTAAGAATAGATACCTCGGAGACAGGTAAACTTATCAACGGATTCTCTACCTTATCTTTTTTCCATCCATTTTATTTAATTCGTCTATGTTATAGGATAACAAGATGGTTAGAAATCTTTTATTTTTTAAACCTAATCGCTCTTTTGATTTCGGAAAAAAACTTTCTTTTTCTTTATCAATATACTGCTTCTTTTACACACACATCTTCAGTCCATAATAGAGAATGCCGATAGTTAGGATTCATTAAAATAAAAATAGAATACACTCATGGAGGGAAAAGTGCTTCCCGTATCAGGCACTAATTTATTTTTAACGTCTAATTAGATCGGGAAATTAAATTATTCAAATTAAGAACAGAAGCTGGTTGCTTTTTCTTTCTGATAATTAATTGAAGCCGCAGGGCTCCTATCCATTTATTCATTTGACCCAACTTTATTTTGTTACGTTCCAAGAATTCGAACAAGGTTTTGCACCAATCCGACAAGAATGAAATATCCTCAGAACTCTCCATTGATACGACATGCTATGTTCTCCATTTATTCCCTTTCAGGATCAGTCGTGGTCTTCCAAAGTTTACCAACGGTATGGACGAATTCGTCACTTCATCCAAATGTGTAAAAGATTCTAGCCGCACTTAAAAGCCGAGTACTCTACCGTTGAGTTAGCAACCCGAAGAAACTATAGATTAAACAAAACTTCAACAAAGGTTGTATCTATACAACCCGAACCAAATTAAATTTAATTGAATTTAAACAAAGAGAAAAGAGATTTTACAATCTAATCAAACCATTGACATTGAGTTAAAAAATCTAAAAAAAACAGATTTTCGAATGGATTCATTTTTCTGTTTTGATTAGATGAAAATGCAATAAATTAAAAAGTTAGAAAATTGTCAAAATTGATAGAGCATCCCTTATGCTATCTAGCTTTTTTTTCAATCACAAAAACCTCTTGTATCAAAGAAAGCATCATTTGAATAAGATAAAGTCAAAAAACTACGGGACAGAAATAAATAGACCCGGTTCACTTATCACGATGAATTATATTTGTTCAATACAATATTGTCAATATAAATGTTGAGAAAAGAAGACAGTCGAAAAACTGTTAAATTGAAATTCAAAGAATTTCAATTTAACAATGCAAGAATATTCAAAATTGTCTGGATTGTCACTACATATCTAATCTACATAGATAGAAAAAGTAAAAAAGTGTAAATGGAAGACTAAAAAAAATAAGAATTCAAAAAAATATAGGATTTTTTAGTCCCTAATGTATTTCATCAATCTAAGTGGAATAAGCAAAGTTGATTCATTGTTGGTTAGTCGAGTTCCACACACAATTAAAGGGAAATGCCCTAATTTGATATTTATAAGTTTCTAAGATAAAAAAATTAGGGTTTTGTCATTCTAGATAGACCACCTAGATCATCGAATTCGACGGAAACTATGAAAAATAAAGACGAATACAGCAGAAAAAAAGGCGGGGTCCACAAGTAGAGACAAATTAGACAAAGTTATATACAAGTCGCTACCCCGGTATTTCTTTAATTGAATTTCATTTGATTAGACGGAAGTTCCTTAAAAACTTCCGCTTTCTTTAAAAGATTCTGAATAGTTCCTGTGGGTTGAGCACCTTTTTCAAGGAAATATAGAATAAGAGGAACATTTAAATAAGTTTCATTCTTCAGTGGATCATAAAAACCCACTTTTCTAAGATCTTTTCCTTCTCTTCGGGATCGAACATCAATTGCAACGATTCGATAGACGGCTCATTGGGATAGATGTAGATGAACAATACCCCCCCTAGAACCGTATAGGAAGTTTTATCCTCATACGGCTCACGAAAAAATGATTTGATTCGAAGTTTTGTCTATATATATAGAATATATACAATTCTAATAAATAAAATGACAAATGGGCCTAAAAAATCAATTAGACTATGATTTCAGTCTTTTTTTTTCTTCCTGAAAATGAAAAAATAAACCATTCGTACTCATAACTCAAGTTGGATAACTCTCAAATAGTTCAAAGGAAAAATCTTGAGTCAATTTCATTTTTTGAGTAGTCTTTACTCCCTTTTGTTTGTCTCGTTTAAACTATTTCCAATTCTATTTGGATTCTTTAGTCCGATCCAGTTATTGAGACGATCGACACAATTAGACAATTAAAAGGGTGTTTCCTTGTTGTTAGATCCTTTTTCCTTATTTTTAATCATTGGGTTTAGACATTACTTCGGCGCTTCTTAATCCTTTCAAAATAAAATGGCAGCAACATACCCCTTTTTGATTTCTTTCGATCAAAGAATCCTATGGACAGTCGATTCCCGCGTGATACGCTTTGAGTCGAAAAATTTTGATCAATTTCAACAAGTTTTGCTTTTGAATTGTAAACTTGCTCGAATCGGATCCTTTTGATTCCTATATATGTTCCATATATTTACGAAGTAGTTCCTCCAATTGATTGGCATTAACCCTAGATCCTTGCCCCCGAGAAATGAATGAATACTTTCTATTTAAGCTCCATTATGGACTATTTACAACCCAACAAAAAACGAAGGGTTCCAGTGTAACAGAACAAACAATGTCGAGCCAGGAGCACCCTCATTCCTAGACAAATCGAAAATGGTGGATGTAAAAATCCACAACGGATCGTGTCCTTCAAGTCGCACGTTGCTTTCTACCACATCGTTTCAAACGAAGTTTTACCATAACATTCCTCTAATTTGGAACCGGTATGGATTGATTCAATTATGGAATCATGAATAGTCATTGTTTCAGCTGTCCATAGACATCGTAATCTATACTTTTCTTCTATATATGAATATATGTAGAACGATTTTTCTGAAAAAGTCTTAGCAAGACAGCATTTTTAACATACTTTTAACATACATAAATAATATATAGATACGAGAAAGAAATAGAAATAGAGAAACGAATAGCTTTTTGAATCTCCATCTTCAATGGAACAATAAGCATCACCTTTGATCTTCCTATGAGGATCAGTCTTTCTTTTTGAATTGACTCATCACTGATTTAATTTCAAATTTCTATTTGAAATAGATCAAAGAAACGAATAAAGAAATCTATTTTTTTTCATGAGATGTATAAAGATGAGATGTATAAAAAAATGATGTAAGTGAAGATTTGAATCTTTCTGATTACGAAAAGAAAAATCGAAAAAAATAGGGAGGGGTTTTCGTATCTATCAGATAGACTGAAGAATTGTGACTGTTATAGATATTCTATAATATAGAATATCTATAATTTCAGTTTAAATAATTTAAGAATTACAAATATTTTTCACAAAAACCAAAAAATTTTCTTGTCATTGAAATAGAATGATATATACCATATAAGCTAAACATTTCCTCATTTTATATGATTATATTATATGATTGATATGCATTTGGTTTAACATGGGGTTGAGTAATATCGACTCTTGTCATAATCCTAAAGTGAATAAAAGGGATAGGATAAATCGCCCCTGCCTCAATTGTTAGATCGATTTCCAACTTTTCAGTAGAGTCAAACACGAAATACCTAAATCAAAAATCAAATGAGATTCAAAGAAAAAACATTGGCTCCATAACACATTTCTATATAATATGGAACTTGATCGTTTGTTAATGAAATTAGAAGAGACACAGATAATTAAATTATATAGGGATTAACTCCTATCCGCCCCCCCTAGGGGAATAATGGAGCATAAAAAATGGATCTACGCTGGGACGGAAGGATTCGAACCTCCGAATAACGGGACCAAAACCCGTTGCCTTACCACTTGGCCACGCCCCATTTCAATTTCGAATCGACACCAAGAAACAATAATATTGGTATTGCTTGTTTGTCAACTCCAGTCAAAATATCTATAGAATAGATTGGTACTAGGATTTTGATCTATATAGATATAGAATTCAACTTAATTTATTGATCATTACATAGAATTCAATTAAGATATTGTATGAAAGTATGATTTCTTCTATTCTCCTTTGAGAATTGGAGGATTTTTGATTGGGTGGATTCAAAGAAGAAGAAGGGTGTCTACCTTTCTTACTTTCTTTTTCCTTATATCAAAAACGCAATCAAAATGCAATTATCTCCAAGAACAAAATGTCTGTTATGCTTAATATCGTTAGTTTGATCTGTATTTGTATTAATTCTCCCCTTTTTTCGAGTAGTTTTTTCTTCGGCAAATTGCCCGAAGCCTATGCTTTTTTGAATCCAATCGTAGATGTTATGCCAGTCATACCTCTTCTTTTTTTTCTCTTAGCTTTTGTTTGGCAAGCTGCTGTAAGTTTTCGATGAGCTCCTGAATAATAATATCCTAGAAAATGCACAATTTCCTCGATACAAAAATTTGAACAATTGAAAAAAATCAGATAAGTTTTAGAGTATGAACCCTTGATTCGCACACTGAAATTCGTGGATAGTCGCCAAAATAAATATAAATATAGGGCTTACGTCCGTTTCCTCATTTTTGACCCTTTTCCGGTGAAAGACCCTAGCCCTATGTAGGGTCTCCCACAATATCTAATGGATATAAACGACAATTTTTGTTAATGAAAAACAAATGAATTTGTGACAATGCATTTATAGAAAAACCTCATTTCTTGGTGTCAAATATAGGATATGTGGTAAAAAACTGGAAGATCTATTCTCTTTTTTTTTCAAAAAAATCATCTTGGAGATTGTGTAATGCTTACTCTGAAACTCTTCGTTTATACCGTAGTGATATTTTTTGTGTCTCTCTTTATCTTTGGATTCTTATCTAATGATCCGGGGCGTAATCCTGGACGGGAAGAATAAAATACAAAGGGTTTTCCTTGGTTAATTTTCAAATTTTCTTAGGATTTTATCTATTCTACACGTTTCGCTAAGATTTGAAAAATTTGAAAAAAAAATAAATCAATTCATCAACGGAAACGGAAAGAGAGGGATTCGAACCCTCGGTACGAATAACTCGTACAACGGATTAGCAATCCGACGCTTTAGTCCACTCAGCCATCTCTCCCAATTGAAAAAGATAATTACTACATTACACATAACGTAAGGAATCTTTCTTTCTCTTTCTTCTTTATCGATTATATTATATATATATAGATCCACAAATCGGGAATTTCCTTTATCTAAAAGATGGGCTCGACCGCGCGAACAATCGAACTAAAAAAAAAGCAAGACTTCTTTGTGTTGATTTTGTTCGAAAGGCCCTTCTTATTCTCACGGCCCGGCCTGGTCAGTACCTATACCTAGCCGGGCTCTTTTTCTTATTATATTTTAATTTTACCAAACTAAAAAATAAACTATTGATTCTTCCACAATGCATTTTTATGTTATGATTTTAGTGTTTTTTTTTGATCCGTATCTATCTTCTTCAGCAAAAGAGAAAGCTTTAGTTATTTAATTATTTCATTTAAATTAAATGAAGCCTCTTTTCCGAATCTCATTCAATTTTGATCTCCTCGCGAAAAAGTTCAACGCTCTCATTTTGATGATTCTTTGATGATCCTATCTTGATCATGCTCAATTATCTTGTTCGACAAAAGGTCCGTTTGTATACAATAATCATATTGTAGCGGGTATAGTTTAGTGGTAAAAGTGTGATTCGTTCTATTAACCCTTAATAGTTAAAGGGTCTTTCGGTTTTATTTATATTCCGACCAAAAACTTTATTTCTTAAAAAGATTTAATCCTTTACCTCTCAATGAGAAATTCGAGAAAAAAAATACGAATTCTCGTGATTTGTATCCACGAGTCACTTATAAATTGAAAAGTTGGATTATGAAATTGCGAAACAGAATTTTTGAATTGGACCAGAACTTCCAATTGAATAAGTATGAGTAAAGGATCTATGGCCGAAGATAGAAAGTCAAGTTCTAATCGTAACTAAATCTTCCATTTTTTTCTTTCTTTAGAAAGAAATTGGAGCAAAATAGCTATTCAACAATGACTTTGGTTTACTAGAGACATTGGCATATTGTTTTAGCTCGGTGGAAACAAAATTATTTTCCTTAGGATCCTCTCAAATAGAAATAGAGAACGAAGTAACTAGAAAGATTGTTAGAATCGCCTTCTTCTAGAAGGATCGTCTAGAAAGCGATTAGTTTTGTTTGTATTCAAACAAAAAAAAGCTGACATAGGTGTTATGGGTATAATTTTGTTCATTTTGTTCACATCTTAAATCTAGGAATTTACTCATCTTCCATAAAGGAGCCGAATGCAACCAAAGTTTCATGTTCGGTTTTGAATTAGAGACGTTCAAAGCACTGAATTGACGTCGACTATAACCCCTAGCCTTCCAAGCTAACGATGCGGGTTCGATTCCCGCTACCCGCTTATTCCCTTTTTTCTAACTATTCTATTAGAATTCTATTCTAGAATATAGATAATATATTCTAATTACGATTAGTGACTCATTGAATATAC